AAAAAATGAGATCCATAACATCTATGTCAGCTTTTTTTACGAATGCATCTAAAGCTACTTGCTTTTTAGATGATCCCTCTAGAAGAGGGGGATTCTATCAAATCTTTCTAGTCTAGTTACTTCGTTCCCTATTTCTTTTCTACTCGCGGGATCCTAAGGAAAATAATTTTGTTTCTACCGAGCTGAAACAAGAAGCCGAGGGTTCTAGTAAACCAAAACCATCATTTTCTAGCTATTTGGCTTCAATATCCCCCTTTTTCAGCGCAAAAATTGAAGATTTAGTTACGATTGAAAGTTTTGTACTATCATCCATAGATCCTTTATTCATACTCATTCAATTGGAAGAATTGAACCAATCAAAAAAATTATGCTTCTCGACTCCATAATCCAATTTTTTTATTAAAATTCTGATTGCCTTTTGGATAGAAATCGTGAGAATGTATATTCTTTCCTCAAATGTCCTATTGAGGGTGAAAGGATTAAATCTTTTTAAGAAATAAAGTTTTTGATCGGAATATGAAAAAAATGGAAAGACCCCTTAACTATTGAAGTTGTTAATAGAACGAATCACACTTTTACCACTAAACTATACCCGCTATATATTCATTATTGGATATGAATGGACCATTTGTCCAACAAAGTAATCAGACGCAGTCAAGATAGCATCAGAATCATGAAAATTCCAGCATTAACACGTATTTTGTTCCACTGCGGCGCGGAATTGAAAACTTTAAAAAAAAAATAGTTGAATAGCAAAAAGTTTAGTCAAATTTTCTGAATTCGGGTAAATTGGGCCTCAAACTTTCAAGCTTGTACCTTGCTTTGAACAAGTAAATGATTTATAGTCTCATTTTCTAAATATGTGTTTTCTATTTGATATTATTTCTTATTTCTCTTATAAGATATTATAAGATATATTTTTTTTCTTTCTTAATACTTCTTTCTTATTAAGATTTCTTAAGTGAATTATTAAGATGAATATAATACTGAACTTCAACTTTCATTTAGAATGAAATTCATTAATGAAAAATGAATTTCCGAATTTTATACTTAAGAATAAGAAAAGAAAGACGACGATTAGTACTATACTATAATACTATTATAGTATAACAATTTTACTAGAAAGACTAAAATATTAGAATTTATACTCATTTATACTCTAATTTACTAGAATTACTATATAAGGTACTCTATTATAATATAGAATAGATAATCTACTAAGAATAGATATATAAATCTAATCTCTGATATTTCAATTTCAAGATAGAATCTATAGAATATTCTATATTAATCATTAATCTAGATCTAGATAATTTTTTAAAGAATTTATAAGATAATCTATTAAGATAATCTATCTATTAGAATCTTATAGAATTTCTAATAATTAGGAATGGGAATAAAAATGACTCTGTCTTGTTTCAATAACAATTTTTATTCGTCGGAACAAAAGAAGTACTGGCCCGGCCAGTACTTCTACTTAACCAGGCCGGGGAAATGAACCTTTTGTACAAAATAAAAGAAGTAAGGTATTCTTTCTATTGGAAAAATCTGTTTCGAATCATTGAAGGAAAATAAAAATTGTTCTCAATCTTGACTTCACGTGTTAAAGATAAATTTCCAATTTTGAATGGGGAGAGATGGCTGAGTGGACTAAAGCGTCGGATTGCTAATCCGTTGTACGAATTATTCGTACCGAGGGTTCGAATCCCTCTCTCTCCGACCCCCCTGATCACTTGAGATTTTAGATATGAATCTTTTATCTTTATCTAGCATCTATTCCATTTCTTTTTACATTTACCTATGAATACCTATGAAAAAATTAAGGAAAAAGTAAAAACAAATCTCATATCTTTTTTTATTCTTCACGCCCGGGATTACGCCCCGGATCATTAGATAAGAATCCGAAGATGAAGAGAGAAACAAAGAATATTACTACTGTGTAAACGAATAGTTTAAGAGTAAGCATTACAAATCTCCAAGATAAGATAAGATCATTTTTTTTAAGGAAATAGATCACCTATTTTACGACACACACTAGACACTATTTTGATATGACGCTCTAAAGATGAAAAAAAAAAGGAAGTTTTTTTGAAATTTCTTTTCACGAATTTCTTTCTAATGTAATAAGATTCGTATTTTTTCGTTACCAAAAATTTCTTGTCATATCCATATCTATAATTAGATATTGTATGGGATTTTCTAAAGGAAAGGTCAGAACAAAAGAAGAAATAAGCTGATTAGCTGATTAAAGATAAAGATCATCACCCCCTTCCCTTATTCAAATGAAATTTCAATATAAAATAGAAAATACCAGAATTTCACTTTTTGAATCGAGGGTTCCTAATGTCCAGACTTATCTGAATCTTATTTATGATCTTATTGATTTTCAGAATAAAAATCTCATCTTTTTTTTATCGAAGAAATTATGAATTGAATAGAGATTTCATTTTTATCGAAAACTTACAGCAGCTTGCCAAACAAAGGCTAAGAGAAAAAAGAGTACAGGGATAACCGGCATAACGTCTACGATTGGATTGAAAAAGGCATAAGCCTCGGGCAATTTGGCGAAGAAAAAACTACTCGAATAAAGGGTATAATTAAGACAGATACAGATTAAACTAAAGATATTAAACATAACAAATATTCTTTTCTTGTTCTTAAAGATTCAAATTAAATTGAAATGATAATAAATTATCAGATTGGATTGAGTTGTTTTTATGAGGAAAATTTTCAAATAAAAAGGCAGATAAAGAAAGAAATTCTTATTTTTCTTTGACTTCTCCCCAATCAAGAATCCTTCCTTACATTCTCCAATCAAATAAGAATACAAGGAATTCTATATTTCATACAATATCTTAATTGAATTCTAAGTAATGATCAATTAATCTTTTTGATTCTATATCTATTGTGTTGAATCCTAGTGACAACATGTCCTATATTTCTTTTGGTTGGTTATTGACGAATAACCAATATTTATCTTATTTTTTCTTATACCAAATATACCAAATCAAAATGGGGCGTGGCCAAGCGGTAAGGCAGCGGGTTTTGGTCCCGTTACTCGGAGGTTCGAATCCTTCCGTCCCAGATCGTTTGCATTCTAAACGAAAGATTCTTCTCTATTGAAATTGAAAATTTCATTCAACAATTTTCTGTTTAATGTTGGATACAATGTTATCCAATCTGAATTCTAAGAATGATTCTGAGAATCATATCTTTTTTTTTTTACTTTTTTACTAAAGTATTTTATTCTTAAATATTCGTGATTACTTTTGTTAACAATTATTTGTTTTATATGATGGAGATGGATGATGGATGCGAAAAGATAAGAATCCGAGGATTCTTATTTTCTCTTTGATCTTACCTTACACGAGACTTTTTCTACTCCATAATAATGAAAACAAAGAAACTTTATTCTCAAACTATCTCTCTGTTTTCAATTAAATGAAAATAAGATTCAATTGGAGATGGTAAATAATAAGTAAATCATAATATTAGAAAAATCATATTTCATAAAGAAAAAATGAGAAAATATTCATAAAAATATTCATAATTAATTTAATCATATTAGAATCTATTCATACATAAATACATAATTATTACATATATTACATTCAGATATATTACATTCAGAGTATAAAATAGAAAAATATATAATATATATTAAAATATAATATATTGTAATTGTAATTTTGGAATTGTATATTTTTATTTTTTATATTTTTCTTATTAATATTATCTTATTATTTCAGATTATCTTATTAATCTAATAATGAAATATTGAGTGAAACATTTAGTTAAATTTAGTTCCGGATAACACTTATCTATAAGTGTAGATTATTATGTATCGATTGGTTCAGCCAATGACTATTCATGATTCCATATTGAATCAATTGCATACGATTCCAAATTAAAATAAAATGAGAGGGATGTTATGGTAAAACTTCGTTTGAAACGATGTGGTAGAAAGCAACGTGCGACTTGAAGGACATGATTGGCTGTGGATTCTGACATCCACCATCTTTCTCTTTCTATACGAATGAAGATGCTCTTGTCTCGACATAATTTGTTCTGCTAGGAACCTAATTTAATTTGTCTTGGTTTGCTAAATAACTAAATAAAGATACTAATGGTATATAAAGGTATAGCATATGATGGAGCTCGAGCAAAAATGATTGATTCATTTATCGGGGGAATAATCTAGGGTTAGTTACAATCAATAAGTTAGACCAACTTTGTAAATATATCATCAATATCTTAAATATATCATCAATATCTAAATATAGATAAATGGAGAGGTTCAAAAATGAACAAGTTTGAAATGAAAAAATCAAATTTGTCGAAATTTTCAAACTGTTTCAATCAAGAGTGTATCACAAAGGAATCAATCTTTCGTATTATTGTTTCCTGTTCTTTACATAGAAAGAACAAAAAACAAAAGGTATGTTGCTGCCTTTTTGAAAAGGAGTAAGGATCACCGAAGTAATGTCTAAACCCAATGATTTCACAAAGCGCAAAGCAAAGACAACAAATTCCGGAACAAGGAAACACTATTTTCACTTGTCTCAACAATTGGATCAGAATGAGTAAAAAAAAATATATCCGAAAGAAGACAAAAAAAGAGGTTAGAGACAGCTCAAGAAATTTTAAGGATTTCCTTTCGAACTCTTTCAAAACTACCCAACTTGAGTTAGGAGTACAAATGAAATTTCTTTTTCTGTAAAGAAGGAAAAAAAGGCTCAAATTACAGTCTAATTCTTTATGGATCCATTTCTCTTTCTATCTATCTAGATAGATAGAAAGAGAAATTCTAGAAATTAGAATCATTTTTTCTTGAGCCGTATGAGGAGAAAACCTCCTATACGTTTCTAGGGGGGCATCTTTTATCTACATCTATCCCAATGAGCCATCTATCGAATCGTTGCAATTGATGTTCGATCCCGAAGAGAAGGAAGAGATCTTCTAAAAGTGGGTTTTTATGATCCGATAAAGAATCAAACTTCTTCAAATGTTCCTGCTATTTTATATTTCCTTGAAAAAGGTGCTCAACCCACAGGAACTGTTTATGATATTTTAAGGAAGGCAGAATTCTTTAAAGAATTTCGAGTTTCTTTTGATAAAAAAAGAAAGGAAAAACAAGAATCATGAATAAAAAAAGGATAGGGTAACTAGTACCTATCTTTGTATAAATCTTTATTCAAATTTTTTTCTTGTTCTATTCATACTTATTTTATTCTTCTTTTTCTTTCTTCTTTTTGTGGAACCCCCCAAACAAGGGGGGTAATCTTTCTTCTTGTATTTGTATTGTACCTTTCTTTTTTTGATTCAATAAACAATAAAGCCGCTATTTTTTCTATCTTTACCTTTTCCTTATTTTTTTCCGCTCAAAGTTTTATTCTTTATATTATGCTAATCCAACACAAATTTCTATATAATTTCTTGAAATTTGTTTGATAAAAAGTCCATTCATATTGACAATGGCGTATCAAACAAATATAATTTGATCGTATATAAATAGATCTTTTTATCCCCATTCCCTATCGGTTTTTTCCTTCACTTTAGTAAAATGAATGAGTTTGCTGAATTTTTTTATTTCGATCATATCTACACTTCATATTGATCCGGGTTGCTAACTCAACGGTAGAGTACTCGGCTTTTAATTGCGACTATGATCTTTTACACATTTGGATGAAGGAATTCGTCTAGACTATTGGTAGAGTTTAGAAGACTGCGACTGATCCTGAAAGGTAATGAATGGAAAAAAAAGCATGTCGTAAAAAGAATAGAAAAATAGAAAAAAGAAGAATAAAATCATAGAAAAAGAATATTTCTAGTACTCATAATAGAAATAGAACGAGAGTTTTTCTTTTGATAATTTGATAACAATTGGTAAAGTATTTTGGGTCTAGTGAATAAATGGATAGAGCCTTATGGCTCCAATTCGAGTAAGACAAAAAAGCAACGAGCTTACCTTCTTAATTTGAATGATTACCCGATCAAATTACTAATTATGCGTTAAAAATAGATTAGTGCCTGATGTGGGAAAAGGTTCTCTTGTGAATTGTGAGTGGACCATTGATTCTTTTTTTTTATTAATCCTAATTATTCTTTATTGTGGATTGAAGACGGATGTGTAGAAGAAATAGTATAGTGATAAAAAAGGGATTTTTTTCCAAAGTCAAAAGAGTGATTGGGTTGCAAAAATAAAAGATTTTTACCCCTTTTTCTTATTGTTATTTTATTTATTTCTTTTCTTGTTATTCTACTTATATTAACAAGTAAAAGAAACCCAAATTGGATAGAAAGGAAAAAGATCTGTAGATTGGGCTCTCTGTCTCCGGGGTATATATTCTTTATTTGTTCTTACTTTTATAGAATCTTTTACTTCATTAGATTATCATTATGTTTTTGACATGTATAAAAGTATATATTATTGAAAGTAAAAGTATAGACAGTGCATAGTATATAATAATACTAGACTATATTATTAGAATTCTATCTTCTAATAATAGAAACTAATTAGAAGAATAATATTATTCTTCTATTATTATTATTATAGTTTATTCTAGTTATACTAAAATAGTATAACTAGAAATATACTAATACAAATACTAAAAAGTCTTTTATTATAAGAGAAACAATAATATACTACATACAACATATGTATACGCCGTTCTGACCATATTGCACTATGTATCATTTCATAACACAAGAAGTGCCTCCCTTTTTTGGTTACAGTAGAAATGTATTTAAATGGCAGAATTACAAGGATATTGAGATTGAAAAAAGATAGATTTCGGCAACAGAACTTCCTATATCCACTACTCCTTCAGGAGTATATTTACTCACTTGCTCATTATCATAGCTTCAATAGTTTGATTTTTTACGAACCTGTGGAAATTCTCGGTTATGACAATAAATCTAGTTTAGTACTTGTGAAACGTTTAATTACTCGAATGTATCAACAGAAATCTTTGATTTCTTCAGTGAATGATCCTAACCAAAAGGAAAATGGATTTTGGGGGCACAAGAATTCTTTTTCTTCTCATTTTTCTTCTCAAATGGTATCAGAAGGTTTTGCAGTCATTCTGGAAATTCCATTCTCGTCGCGATTAGTATCTTCTCTTGAAGAAAAAAGAATACCAAAATCTCAGAATTTACGATCTATTCATTCAATATTTCCCTTTTTAGAGGATAAATTATCACATTTAAATTATGTGTCAGATCTACTAATACCCCATCCCATCCATCTGGAAATCTTGGTTCAAATCCTTCAATGCTGGATCAAAGATGTTCCTTCTTTGCATTTCTTGCGATTGTTATTCCACGAATATCATAATTTGAATAGTATCCTTACTTCAAAGAAATCCATTTACGTCTTTTCAAAAAGAAAGAAAAGATTATTTTGGTTCCTACATAATTCTTATGTATATGAATGCGAATATCTATTCCTGTTTATTCGTAAACAGTCTTCTTATTTACGATCAATATCTTCTGGAGTCT